TCAGGATTTGCTTCATCCTACACGTACATGTCATGGTCATCCTGCTTTTCTATGTTATATAGCCCTATATGTAACTATTGAGGATCAAGATATTCTACATAATGTGACTATTCCACCAAAAAGTTTTCTTTTAGTTCAAAATGATCAATATGTAGAATCAGAACAAGTGATTGCGGAGATTCGCGCGGGAACATCCACCTTGAATTTGAAAGATAGGGTTCGAAAACATATTTATTCTGACTCAGAGGGAGAAATGCATTGGAGTACCTCGGTGTACCATGCACCCGACTATACATATGGTAATGTTCATCTCTTACCAAAAACAAGTCATTTATGGATAGTATCGGGGGTTCCGTACAGATCCAGTATGCTCTCTGTTTCACTCCACAAGGATCAGGATCAAATGAATGTTCATTCTCTTTCTGCTGAAGGAAAATCCATTTCTAATTCTAATCTATTAGTTCCTAATGATCAAGCAAGATATAACACATTTTTGAGTTCAGAGCCCTTTGGTAAACACGGGGAGAGGATTCTTGATTATTTAGGACCTGGTCGAATCATACCCAACGGTCCTTGTAATCTCACATATACTGCCATTCTCCACGGGAATTCTGATTTCTTTTTCTTGTCAAAGAGGAGAAGAAATCGATTCATCATTCCATTCCAATATAATCAAGGACAAGAAAAAGAACTAATAACCCCCTCGGGTCTCTCGATTGAAATACCTATAAATGGGATTTTCCATAGAAATAGTATTCTTGCTTATTTCGACGATCCCCGATACAGAAGAAAGAGTTCGGGAATTACTAAATATGGGACTATCGAGGCGCGTTCGAGCGTAAAGAAAGAAGATTTGATTGAGTATCGAAGAATGCCAAAATACCAAACGAAAATAGATCAAATTTTTTGCATTCCCGAGGAAGTGCATATTTTACCCGGATCGTCTTCCGTAATGGTACGAAATAATAGTATTATTGGGGTAGATACAGAAATCACTTTCAAAACAAGAAGCCGAGTAGGCGGATTGGTCCAAGTAGAGAAAAAAACAAAAAAGATTGAACTGAAAATATTTTCTGGAGATATTTATTTTCCCGGAGAGACAGATAAGATCTCCTGGCAGAGCGGTATCTTGATACCACCCGGAAGGGAAAAAAAAAATTCAAAGGAATCAAAAAAAGTGAAAAATTGGAGCTATGTCGAACGGATTGCCCCTGCTAAGAAAAGGTATTTTGTTTTAGTTCGACCCGTAGTTAGGTATGAAATCGCGGATGGGATAAATTTCGCAACGCTTTTCCCTCAGGATCCGTTGCAGGAAAGGGATAATGTGCAACTTCGAGTTGTCAATTATATCCTTTGTGGAAATGGCAAACCAATTCGAGGAATTTCTCATACAAATATTCAATTAGTTCGAACTTGTTTAGTATTGAATTGGTGCCAAGAAAAAAAGGGTTCTTCTATGGAGGAGATTCATGCTTCCTTTGTTGAAATAAGGGTAAATGATCTGATTCAAGATTTCATCAGAATGGACTTAGTGAAATCCCCTATTTCGTATACCAGAAAAAGGAATGCTCCGGCAGAGTCCGAGTTGATCCTGGTTAATGGAGCAGATCGCACCAATCCTTTTTATTCCAAGGCAAGGATTCAACAATTGCTTACCCAACAGCAAGGAACTATTCGTACGTTGTTGAATCGAAATAAGGAATGTAAATCTTTGATAATTTTGTCATCATCTAATTGTTTTCGAATAGGCCCATTCGACGATTTCAAATATAAGAATCTAACAAAAAAATCAAATACAAATAAAGGGGATTCCGTACTTCCAATTAGGAATTCATTTGGTCCCTTAGGGGTTGTCCCTAAAATTGCGAATTTTTATTCATTTTACTATTTAATAACTCATAATCAGATCTTGATAAATAAATATTTGCTACTTGACAATCTAAAAGCGGATTTTCAAATACTTCAATATTTTTTAATGGATGAAAATGGGAGAATTTATAATCCTGATCCATGCAGTAACAGGATTTGGAATCCATTCAATTCGAATTGGTATTGTCTCCATCACGATTATTGTGACGAAAGATCAACAATAATTAGCCTTGGACAGTTTTTTTGTGAAAATCTATCTATATCTCAATATGGGACGCCTCTAAAATCTGGCCAGGTTCTGATTATTCATGTTGACTTTTTAGTAATAAGATCTGCTAAGCCCTATTTGGCTATTCCGGGAGCAACCGTTCATGGTCATTATGGAGAAATAATGTACGGAGGAGATCCTTTACTTACATTTCTATATGAAAAATCAAGATCTAGTGATATAACGCAGGGTCTTCCAAAAGTAGAACAAGTCTTAGAAGCGCGTTCGGTTGATTCAATATCAATGAACTTAGAAAAGAGGGTTGAGGGTTGGAACGAATCTATAACAAGAATTCTTGGGATTCCTTGGGGATTCTTGATTGGCGCTGAGCTAACCATATCGCAAAGTCGGATTTCTTTGGTTAATAAGATTCAAAGGGTTTATCGATCCCAGGGAGTGCAGATCCATAATAGGCATATAGAAATTATTGTACGTCAAATAACATCAAAAGTGTTGGTTTCAGAAGAGGGAATGTCTAATGTTTTTTCACCTGGCGAGCTAATTGGGTTGTTGCGTGCGGAACGAACAGGGCGTGCGTTGGAAGAAGCGGCCTGTTATCGAGCCGTCTTTTTGGGAATAACGAGGGCGTCTCTGAATACTCAAAGTTTCATATCCGAAGCGAGTTTTCAAGAAACTGCTCGAGTTTTAGCAAAGGCGGCTCTACGAGGTCGTATCGATTGGTTGAAGGGTCTGAAAGAAAATGTTGTTCTGGGGGGTATGATACCGGTTGGTACCGGATTCAAAGGATTAGTGCACCCTTCCAGCCAACACGGCGACATTTCGTTGGAAACGAAAACTAAGAATCTATTCGAAGGGGGTATGAGAGATATTTTGTTCTACCACAAAGATTTTTTTTCTTCTTGTATTCCAATTCCAAAGAATTTTCATGAGATAGATATATCAGAACAATAATTGACAGAATTTATTGATTCCTAAGAAGGGATTCATCCTTTTCATTTCACTTTCACTACCTACTCTTCTTATAAAAAAGAACTAAGGAATAGAAAGGAAGTCATCGCTCGGACCGTGTATCCATGTTAAATCTCCGGTAGAAGGTTCCTTCGGAACAATTTTTTATTTCAGGGTACCTCGTCTCTTAAACAAAAAGAGAAAGTGTGGGGAGAAATGACAAGAAGATATTGGAACATCCAATTAGAAGAGATGATCAAAGCAGGAGTGCATTTTGGTCATGGTACTAAGAAATGGAATCCTAGAATGGCACCTTACATATTGACAAAACGTAAGGGTAGGCATATTACCAATCTTACGAGAACTGCTCGTTTTTTATCAGAAGCTTGTGATTTACTTTTTGATGCATCAAGTAGGAGAAAACAATTCTTACTAGTTGGTACCAAAATCATAGCAACTGATTTAGTAGCATCGGCTGCAATAAGGGCGCGATGTCATTATGTTAATAAAAAATGGCTCGGTGGTATGTCAACGAATTGGTCCACTACGAAAACGAGACTTCAAAAGTTCAGGGACCTGAGAGCGGAACAAAAGAGGGGAAGATTCAACCGTCTTCCTAAAAGAGATGCAGCAATGTTGAAGAGACAATTATCTCACTTGCAAAGATATCTGGGTGGCATCAAATATATGACGGGGGTGCCTGATATTGTAATTATCCTTGATCAGCACGAAGAATATACCGCTCTTCGAGAATGTATCACTTTGGGAATTCCAACAATTTGTTTAATCGATACAAATTGTGACCCGGATCTCGCAGATCTTTCGATTCCCGCCAATGATGACGCTAGGGCGTCAATCCGATTCATTCTTAAAAAACTCATATCTGCAATTTGTGAGGGCCGTTCTAGCTATATAAGAAATTGTTGATTAATAATAAGATAAGTCAATTACTTCAGGAACTCCATGGATTTATCGAATTGGTTACAATTTCTGAATATAACAAAAGAGAAAAAAAGCGCCGGGAATAGTCTGTAATTACTGGGTATCCGAAATATATAAGTGGGTGAGTCGAGAAAGAGATGGTTGAATCAAAATAATGGCTTTTTAAGTTCTATTTCTGTAAGAGGTCAATATGAATCTTCTACCATCTTCCGTCAACACACTAAAAGGGCTATATGATATATCCGGTGTCGAAGTAGGCCAGCATTTTTATTGGCAAATAGGGGGTTTCCAAGTACATGCCCAAGTACTTATCACTTCTTGGTTCGTAATGGCTATCTTACTAAGTTCCGCCACTATAGCCGTTCGAAATCCGCAAACCATTCCTACCGACGGTCAGAATTTCTTCGAATATGTCCTTGAATTCGTTCGAGACTTGAGTAAAACCCAAATTGGAGAAGAATATGGTCCTTGGGTTCCCTTTATTGGAACTATGTTCTTATTTATTTTTGTTTCTAACTGGTCGGGGGCTCTTTTACCTTGGAAAATCATACAATTACCTCATGGGGAGTTAGCCGCGCCCACCAATGATATAAATACTACGGTTGCTTTAGCTTTACCTACGTCAGTGGCATACTTCTATGCGGGTCTTACAAAAAAGGGATTGGGTTATTTTGCTAAATACATTCAACCCACTCCAATCCTTTTACCTATTAACATCCTAGAAGATTTCACAAAACCCTTATCGCTGAGTTTTCGACTTTTTGGGAATATATTGGCCGATGAATTGGTAGTTGTTGTTCTTGTTTCTTTAGTACCTTCAGTGGTTCCTATACCTGTCATGTTCCTTGGATTATTTACAAGTGGTATTCAAGCTCTTATTTTTGCAACTTTAGCCGCGGCTTATATAGGAGAATCCATGGAGGGTCATCATTGACTAGCTTTGCTTTTTTTTTTACGTTATCGCAATGCAATGTACGGATAATATATACAAATAGAATAGAGTATATACGATCTAGAATAGTAGTCAAAAAAGGCAAAAAGATTATTTCTTATTATTGATATAGTAAAAATAGTAAAAAAGGGAAAGGGATCTCAAAGAGTTTTTTCCTAGGATTCCCTTTTTTTTTGACCGATTTCTGTCATATCCCTTCCAATGAATATTCTATTTTGATTTGTTCAGTCAATCACACTATGACGATTTATTATTTGTATTTTGTATTAAGAAGTCTTATCTTATCTAGTCCCGGCATGCTATTCTATTAAACAAAAAACGCGGTTTTACAGTCCCACTTCCTTTGAGTTTCAACGATTGGTCAAAATTCAAATGAATTGCGTGCAATTAGATATCAAATCTTTCTATTCTAGGGAATGATTCATACAAATGAATTTGTCTCTTTTCTCTTTGTAGTCATGCGGGATAATGATAAAGAAAAGTAAACGAATATGAACTTCATAAAAATAGGTTAGGGGGTCGAACTAAGTATATGGAATGGCTATAAACCAACTCTTATCTATCTTTAGAAAAAGGATAAAATCTCGTGGCCCGTGGAATAGAAGATCGAAATCTTTGGTTTACGTTATGGAAGAAACACGTGTATATGGGATAGTAGATAGTGACTAGTTATCTATATGAACGACCTATATCTCTTTTGTCCTTCCCCACACCATACCATGAATTTCGATGGGGATTCCAATAGAATAGAAAGTCCCTCTTTTTCGTTTGGGCCGAATGAATAAACAGACGAAAGCAGGCATATCGAATCAAAGAGAAAGGATGAAGAAATGAAAGAGGGCTTTCGGAATAAAGAAATGGAAGACCCAGAACCCTATGAATTGATAAAAAAACTCCACGGATAGGAATGAAAAATGAGATATCCAAGTTGTTCTGACGATTCCATATTCTCATTACTTGAATTTTCACTCATAGGTCTTAGTTATTTCGACCGGCTCGATCTTACTTTAGGAGTGGAAGGAAGAATAAGTCATAATTCAATGGTTTATTGTATCATTAACCATTTCTTTCTTTTTTGCAAGGAACTTACCATGAATCCACTGATTGCTGCCGCTTCCGTTATTGCTGCTGGATTGGCCGTAGGGCTGGCTTCTATTGGACCTGGAGTTGGTCAAGGTACTGCTGCGGGACAAGCCGTCGAAGGTATCGCGAGACAACCCGAAGCAGAGGGTAAAATACGAGGTACTTTATTGCTCAGCCTGGCTTTTATGGAAGCTTTAACAATTTATGGACTGGTCGTGGCATTAGCACTTTTATTTGCAAATCCTTTTGTTTAGTTTCATCCTCGAAATAGAAATGGGAAATTCTTTTCTTTTTTTTTTATCGCAGTCTTGGGTCTTGTCGCTTGCTTTTTCGAATTTTATCAAAATTGAACTCCTACAATTCATACCTTTCAATTATTCGTTGAGACAATACTCCGGGAAGGACTTATTTGAGGATGAGGAATTCAATTAGCGGATTCACTCGCCTTCTCCCCTTCTTAGTCCAAAGGAAACTCCTTTTTTTGTTTTTAGGAAGTGCTGCTACAAATGAGGCATTTCGCAATGGACATAAGGCCTGGGACCTAATACTAAGCAAATTCAGTATTTTCTTATTGGGTTGGGAACTTGAATTGAAATAAGAAAGAAATAGGAATTTCCAGAATTCCTATATTCTATATTGAATACTGATAAATGAAATCGAAATAAGTCAATAAAAAAATCAAATAAACAAAAAAAAAAATGGGGGGCAAAGTACTATAAGCTCTGGTCAAGTAGTACTATCTATAAGAGGAGATCATATGAAAAATGTAACCGATTCTTTCGTTTCCTTGGGTCACTGGTCATCCGCCGGGAGTTTCGGATTTAATACCGATATTTTAGCAACAAATCCAATAAATCTCAGTCTAGTACTTGGCGTATTGATCTTTTTTGGAAAGGGAGTGTGTGCGAGTTGTTTATTTCAATACAAGGCTGGATTCAACCAGCTGCACTTTTTTTTTTTCTTTAGAACTTGAAAATAAAGGTGTACTATCTGGCGAATTACTTCTGAATTAATTCGTAAATCATATGTACGAACCATAGCATTTCGTGACTCATTGGGAAATCGACTTTGATTCTCTATCAACCAATAATGTGGGATCCTTAAGATGGTTAAAACTCAATTGTTTGAAGTCCAGGCGCAACATTGGTATTCTTTCTACCACTATATTAGTTTAGTATAGTGATGCTTTCAAAATAAATAGTTGCAATTTATCCGATTCCGATATAGAACACTCATATCGATATAAAGGGTTTGAACCATTTACTGGAAAGGGGGCACCCCTGTCCTTTTTTTACCCAATGCTGAATTGACAACCTGTACATAAAATAAGAGGAATTTTTGGATTTGGAGAAAAAAAGAAACAACCTTGCTGAGAATTACAGATTTTTTTCTGGTCGGTAGAGTCCTCCAAAAATCCTGGTCTTGGATCAACGATTCGTTTCTATATTATATTGTGGAATACAAGGGGAGAAGAGAG